CAGGCATTCCAACCCATTTTAGTGGAAGGGCGTGCTATTTGTTTACATCCACTAGTTTGTAAGGGATTCAATGCAGACTTTGATGGGGATCAAATGGCTGTTCATGTGCCTTTATCTTTAGAGGCTCAAGCAGAGGCTCGTTTACTTATGTTTTCTCATATGAATCTCTTGTCTCCAGCTATTGGGGATCCAATTTCCGTACCAACTCAAGATATACTTATTGGGCTCTACATATTAACCAGCGGGAATCGGCGAGGTATTTGTGCCAATCGGTATAATCCGTGTAATCGCATAAATTATCAAAATGAAAGAATTAATGATAATAAGTATACAAAAGAAAAAGAAACTTTTTTTTGTAATTCCTATGATGCAATTGGAGCTTATCGACAGAAAAGAATCAATTTGGATAGCCCTTTGTGGCTCCGGTGGCGACTAGATCAACGTGTTATTTCTTCAAGAGAAGCTCCTATCGAAGTTCACTACGAATCTTTTGGTACCTATCATGAGATTTATGGGCACTATCTAATAGTAAGAAGTATAAAAAAAGAAATTCGTTGTATATACATTCGAACCACTGTTGGTCATATTTCTTTTTATCGAGAAATCGAAGAAGCTATACAAGGCTTTTGCAGGGCCTACTCATATGGTATCTAACCATACAGATGGTATCTAAGATTAAGTAAATTTATGATACCGGTGTGAATTCGGGTCTCTCCGGGTCAACTAGGATACTAGTTATGTTCTTGAATTTCTACGCGAATTAAGGTGAAGAAAAGAAAGTTTTCCAATCATTGACTCAAACCCATTGTCGAACCAAACCCCACTGAATGGAATATGGAGGTATTTATGTCAGAACGGGCCAACCTAGTCTTTCACAATAAAGTTATAGATGGAACTGCCATTAAACGACTTATTAGCAAATTAATAAATCACTTCGGAATGGCATATACATCACACATCCTGGATCAAGTAAAGACTCTGGGGTTCCAGCGAGCTACTGCTACATCCATTTCATTAGGAATTGATGATCTTTTAACAATACCTTCGAAGAGATGGCTAGTCCAAGATGCTGAACAACAAGGTTTGATTTTGGAAAAACACCACCATTATGGGAACGTACATGCGGTAGAAAAATTACGCCAATCCATTGAGATATGGTATGCTACAAGTGAATATTTACGACAAGAAATGAATCCTAATTTTAGGACGACTGACCCTTTTAATCCAGTCCATATAATGTCTTTTTCGGGAGCTAGAGGAAATGCATCTCAAGTACACCAATTAGTAGGTATGAGAGGATTAATGTCGGATCCACAAGGACAAATGATTGATTTACCCATTCAAAGCAATTTACGTGAAGGACTGTCTTTAACAGAATATATCATTTCATGCTACGGAGCCCGCAAAGGGGTTGTGGATACTGCTGTACGAACATCAGATGCTGGATATCTTACGCGCCGACTTGTTGAAGTAGTTCAACACATTGTTGTACGTAGAACAGATTGCGGCACCATTCGAGGGATTTCTGTGAGTTCTAGGAATAGAATGATGCCGGAAAGAATTTTAATACAAGCATTAATTGGTCGTGTATTAGCAGACGATATATATATAGGTTCACGATGTATTGCCGTTCAAAATCAAGAGATAGGGGTTGGACTTGTCAATCGATTCATAACCTCTCAAACACAACCAATATCGATTCGAACCCCCTTTACTTGTAGGAGTACATCTTGGATCTGCCGATTGTGTTATGGCCGGAGTCCCACTCATGGCAATCTGGTGGAACTGGGAGAAGCTGTAGGTATTATTGCGGGTCAATCTATTGGAGAACCGGGCACTCAACTAACATTAAGAACTTTTCATACCGGTGGAGTATTCACGGGGGGTACTGCAGAACATGTACGAGCCCTTTCTAATGGAAAAATAAAATTCAATACGGGTTTGGTTCATCCTACACGTACACGTCATGGGCATCCTGCTTTTCTATGTTATATAGACTTGGATGTAACTATTGAAAGTGAAGATATTCTACATAACGTGACTATTCCACCAAAAAGTTTTCTATTAGTTCAAAATGATCAATATGTAGAATCAGAACAAGTGATTGCTGAGATTTGCGCGGGAACATACACTTTGAATTTTAAAGAGAGGGTTCGAAAACATATTTATTCTGACTCAGAGGGAGAAATGCATTGGAGTAACGATGTGTACCATGCACCCGCATTTAAATATAGTAATGTCCATATCTTACCAAAAACAAGTCATTTATGGATATTATCAGGAGGGTCGTGCAGGTCCGGTGCAGTCCCTTTTTCACTCCACAAAGATCAAGATCAAATGAACATTCATTCTCGTTCTGCTGGAGGAAGATCTATTTCTAATCTTTTAGTAAGTAATGATCAAGTAAGACACAAATTCTTTAGTTCAAATACTTCTGGTAAAAAAAAAAGTGGGATTCCAGATTATTCAGGGCTTAATCGAGGCCCTTGGAATTTCCTATATCCTGCTATTCTTCACACTAATTCAGATTTATTGGCAAAGAGGCGAAGAAATCGATTCATCATTCCATTTCAATCGATTCAAGAACGAGACAAAGAACTAATGCCCCCTTCCGGTATCTCGATTGAAATACCTATCAATGGTATTTTTCGTAGAAATAGTATTCTTGCTTATTTCGATGATCCTCAATACAGAAAAAAGAGTTCAGGAATTACTAAATATAGGACAATTTTCAAAAAAGAGGATTTAATTGAGTATAGAGGATTCAAAGAATTTAAGCCAAAATACCAAATGAAAGTAGATCGATTTTTTTTCATTCCCGAGGAAGTGCATATTTTACCCGAATCCTCTCCCATAATGGTACGGAACAATAGTATCATTGGAGTAGATACACCAATTACTTTCAATAGAAGAAGCCGAGTAGGCGGATTGGTCCGAGTGGAAAAGAACAAAAAGGGGATTGAACTAAAAATCTTTTCGGGAGATATCCATTTTCCTGAAGAGATAGAAAAGATATCCCGACACAGTGGCATCTTGATACCACCCGGAACGGTAAAAAAAAAAAATTCTAAGGAATCAAAAAAATTTAAAAATTGGCTCTATGTCCAATGGATCGCACCTACCAAGAAAAAGTATTTTGCTTTAGTTCGACCCGTAATTATATATGAAATCGCGGACGGTATAAATTTAGTAACCCCTTTCCCCCAGGACCTGTTGCAGGAAAGGGATAATCTGGAACTTCAAGTTGTCAATTATATTCTTTATGGAAGTGGAAAACCGATTCGGGGAATTTCTTACACAAGCATTCAATTAGTTCGAACTTGTTTCGTCTTGAATTGGGATCAAGACAAAACAAGTTCTTCGATCGAAGAGGTCCGCGCTTCTTTTGTTGAAGTAAGTACAAATGGCATGATTCGAGATTTCCTAAGAATTAACTTAGTGAACTCCAATATTTCGTATATTCGAAAAAGGAATAATCCGTCCGGTTCAGGATTGATCTCGGATAATGAGTCAGATCGCACCAATATCAATCCATTTTTTTCTATTTATTCCAAGGTAAAGATTTCACAATCACTTAGCCCAGATCACGGAACTATTCGTATGTTGTTGAATAGAAATAAGGAATGCCGATCTTTGATAATTTTGTCATCATCTAATTGTTTTCAAACGCGTCTACTCAACGATGGAAAATATCACAATGTGATAAAAGAATCAATTAAAAGAGGTCCTCGCATTCCAATTAGGAATTCGTTAGGACCTTTAGGAATAGCCTTTCAAGTTGCAAATATTTTTTCATTTTACTATTTAATAACTCATAATCCGATCTTGGTAACGAAATATTTGCAACTTGACAATTTCAAAGAAATTTTTCAAGTATTTAAATATTATTTAATGGACGAAAACGGGAGAATTTATAAGCCCGATCTATGCAGTAACATCGTTTTGAACCCATTCCATTTTAATTGGCATTTTCTCCATCATAATTACCATCCTAATTATTGTGAAAAAACATCTACAATAATTAGCCTTGGGCAATTTATTTGTGAAAATGTATGTATATCGAAAAATGGACCAAACCGAAAATCGGGTCAAGTTCTAATTGTTCAAATGGATTCTGTAGTAATAAGATCGGCTAACCCTTATTTGGCGACTCCGGGAGCAACTGTTCATGGCCATTACGGAGAAATCCTTTATGAAGGAAATACATTAGTTACATTTATATATGAAAAATCGAAATCTGGTGATATAACACAAGGTCTTCCAAAAGTAGAACAGGTGTTAGAGGTGCGTTCGATTGATTCAATATCGATGAACCTAGAAAAGAGAGTTGAGGGTTGGAACGATCATATAACAAGAATTCTTGGCATTCCATGGAGATTCTTGATTGGTGCTGAGCTAACTATAGTTCAAAGTCATATTTCTTTAGTTAATAAGATCCAAAAAGTTTATCGATCTCAGGGGGTGCAGATCCATAATAGACATATAGAAATTATTGTGCGTCAAATAACATCCAAAGTGTTGGTTTCAGAAGATGGAATGTCTAATGTTTTTTCACCCGGCGAACTAATTGGATTGTTGCGAGCTGAGCGAACGGGGCGTGCTTTGGAAGAAGCGATCTGTTACCGAGCACTATTCCTGGGAATAACAAAAACTTCTCTGAATACTCAAAGTTTCATATCCGAAGCGAGTTTTCAAGAAACTGCTAGAGTTTTAGCAAAGGCCGCTCTCCGGGGTCGTATTGATTGGTTGAAAGGCCTGAAAGAGAACGTTGTTCTAGGGGGAATAATACCCGTTGGTACCGGATTCAAAAAAAAATTAATGCAGCGTTCAAGGCCAAGGCAACATTCCTTGGAAAAAAAAAAAGAATTTATTTGAGGGATAGATGAGAGAGATATTTTGTTCCATCACAGAGAATTATTTGATTTTTTTTCATTTCAAACAATTTATGCAATACATCCTAGCAATCATTTCCAGGATTTACAGGATTTAATGGTTCTTAA